AATATAAATATAAGATAAAAGACTTAACAACTTCTATTATTTATTGTTGGAGCCATAGGCTTAATTATGGATTCTTGGGAATTTGGGAATGGTGGATCATTTTAGATTCTTTAGTTTCAAGCCATAGATCAAGCCAAGGGAAGGATCCCTTCTACCCCCCATACTTTATATTGTCTTTTTCGTTCTATAAACTCATTTTCTTATTTAACTCTATGGCACGAGATTCTAGGAGAATCTCTTTTTCTTTTATGGGAAGAAACAACTATGTATCTTTTTGATGAGAATTTAGAGTTTTAAATGAGAGAAACCTATCTTTAAATTGAAAATATTCTATCATAATCACAATCAGAATAGATATTGAAATGATTCATCGGATTCCCCAAAAGGAGAATTCTTTATTTTCAAGATTCGCTCGTTTTTCATTAACAATCTTAATGATTGGATCATATGCTTCATTTGAATTATGATGAGAAATAAAAAGAAAGAAAAAAAATAGTAAAAAAATTTTCTTCATAAAATGACTATTCATCTATTAGTATTAATTTTTTATCAAATAGGGGGTAGAAAGGCTCTATGAAAAAATGTTGGTTCAATTCGATGTTGTCTAACAAAAAGTTAGAACATAGGTGTGGACTAAGTAAATCAATGGATAGTCTTGATGCTCTTGGACATACCGGTGAAAGTGAAGAACCTTTTTTAAATGATGCGGAGAAAAAGATTCCGAGTTGGGACAGTTCTAGTTTAAGTAATATTAATTATCTAAATTCTTTATTTGATAGCAAGAATATTTGGAGTTTGATCTCTGATGATACTTTTTTAGTTAGAAATAGTAATGGTGACAGTTATTCTTTCTATTTTGATATTGAAAATCAGATTTTTGATATTGATAATGCTATTTCTTTTTTGAGTGAACTAGATCTTTTTTTTTCTAATTCTTTGAATAGTGGGTCTAATAGTAGCAATTACTACTCTTATTATTCTATGTATGATACTCAATCTAATTGGAATAATCACATTAATAGTTGCATTGATACTTATCTTCGTTTTGAAATCAGTCTTAATAGTGCCATTTACAGTGGTATCGACAGTTACATTAAGAGTTCCATTTATACGGAAAGTCAAAGTAGTATTGAAAGTGAAAATTTGAGTATAAAAACTAGTAATAGTTCTTTCAATGAAATAGAAATATCTAATAATTTTGATATAACTACAAAATACAAACAGTTATGGGTTCAATGCGAGGATTGTTATGGATTAAATTATAAAAAATTTTTTAGGTCAAAAATGAATATTTGTGAACACTGCGGATATCATTTGAACATGAGTAGTTCAGATAGAATCAAACTTTTTATTGATCCTGACACTTGGGAGTCTATGGATGAAAATATGGTCTCTATAGACCCCATTGAATTTCTTTCAGAGGAGGAATCCTATAGAGATCGCATATCTTTTTATCAAAAAAAAACAGGTTTAACTGAAGCTGTCCAAACGGGCATAGGTAAACTAAATAGTATTCCCATAGCAATTGGAGTTATGGATTTTCAGTTTATGGGAGGTAGTATGGGATCTGTTGTAGGTGAGAAAATCACCCGTTTGATCGAGTATGCTACTAATCGATCTCTGCCTGTCATTATTGTGTGTGCTTCTGGAGGAGCACGCATGCAAGAAGGGAGTTTGAGCTTGATGCAAATGGCTAAAATATCTTCTGCTTCATATGATTATCAATCAAAAAAAAAGTTATTCTATGTATCAATCCTTACATCTCCTACAACTGGTGGAGTTACAGCAAGTTTTGGTATGTTGGGAGATATCATTATTGCTGAACCTAATGCCTACATTGCGTTTACTGGGAAAAGAGTAATTGAACAAACATTGAAAAAGACAGTACCCGACGGTTCACAAGTGGCTGAGTATTCATTCCATAAGGGCTTATTCGACCCAATCGTACCACGTAATCCTTTAAAAGGTGTTCTGAATGAGTTATTTCAGCTACATGGTTTCCTTCCCTTGAATAAAGATTAAAAAAAAATTTCAAAAGGAAGTATAGCACTAGGTTCAGTTATTTTTCTTTATATCAAATAAGCATTTAGTTCATTGTAATCAAAAAAACAAAACTAAGAAGATTAAGAAGATAATGTTTTCTTTGGGAACATCAATTATAAGTAAAGTTAGAAGTTTTGGATAATGACTTTTTGCCTCAGATCTCCTTTTTATTCTACCTCTCTTCCACCTCTCTTGCTGATTAGAAATCAGCATCCCTCTATTTACAAGAGAAAAAAGAGTTTCTTTCTCCTTCCGAGAAATCTGGGAAATAAAAAGAATTTTTTCCGTCCTTGCACTTTGTGATTATTAAATACTTCATATTTTATCTAATAGATAGACTTATCATAAGATCTATTTATAATTAGAATAGGTACAAATATGAAATCAAGGTACCCATTCTATGATCAATTTGAACTTTCCCTCGATTTTTGTTCCTTTAGTGGGCCTAGTCTTTCCGGCAATTGCAATGGCTTCTTTATCTCTTTATGTCCAAAGAAATAAGATTGTCTAAATACGATGGGACTAAATCTCGTCACAACACTGGATCATCATACAGATACTTTTTAATGGAATATGGCAGGATATACAATATGTAGCCTTTTCGAAAACAAATGAAAGAGTTGTTATGTATGCCGATGCATAATATACGCATTAATGCATATATACGCGGTTAGAACTTAATCAATTAAATAATGAAATTCAAAATGATGAACAAATTTTTTTGAAAACCTTTGAAATAGAAACTCAATGTACCTAACCAATTCTTCTTAATGGTTCACGTTAGAATACTGCTAGTTGATGAAAGTTACTTCGGGATCAAGTAAGAAAAGTGAAGTAAAATTCATTTGGGTTATTCTCTCAATTTCAATCGAATGCAACTGGATCTAGTATAGTATGAACTGGCGATCAGAACATATATGGATAGAACTTATACCGGGGTCTCAAAAAACAAGTAATTTTTGCTGGGCCTTTATCCTTTTTTTAGGTTCACTAGGATTCTTAGTGGTTGGAACTTCCAGTTATCTTGGTAAAAATCTGATATCTGTATTTCCGTCTCAGCAAATTCTTTTTTTCCCACAAGGGATCGTGATGTCTTTCTATGGGATCGCGGGTCTATTCATTAGTTCTTATTTGTGGTGCACAATTTCATGGAATGTAGGCAGTGGTTATGATCGATTCGATAGAAAAAAAGGGCTAATGTGCCTTTTTCGTTGGGGATTTCCTGGAATAAATCGTCGCATCTTTCTTCGTTTCTTTCTGAAAGATATCCAATCAATCAGAATGGAGGCGAGAGAAGGTATTTTTCCTCGTCGTGTCCTTTATATGGAAATCAGGGGCCAGGGAGCCTTTCCCTTAACTCGTACTGATGAGAATTTGACTCCACGAGAAATTGAACAAAAAGCTGCTGAATTGGCCTATTTCTTGCGCATACCAATTGAAGTATTTTGAAATGAACTGAGAGAAAAAGAAATCTAAGCATGAGAGAAGGAACTTACTAATTATCTTTTTAAAACAACTTAAGCTTCTTCAAAATGTTCATTCCAGAAAAAGATGCTCTATTCTATTTCCCCGTTCCGTTGAGGCAGCAATCCATATACATTATACATCTCAAAGCAGGAGGACGTAAATGGAACAATTATAATAAAAGAGAATATAACTAATAAAATATCTTAAGAAGCATCTAAACTCTTTGTACACAAAAACTCTTTTGTATACGCATACTCATGGCGTCCAGCTTCACTCTTTTATACTAGTAAAAGGTCTAAGAAGTATAGATTCATCAAATATCCTAATATTTCTTTTTTCTTTCGTAACACATAATTACTCTTTTTAGGACCCATTTTTTGAATTGATACCCTATCCCCGCGCTACGATTAGCCAGTGAAATCTTTCAAATTCAAAATAAAAGAATTAAAGGATCCGGCAGGATTCGTCTTGAAATTCAAAAAAGAAATGGGTTTTTGAGCCTTCATCGAAATGAAGATGAAATTTGTTCCAATTTGCCTAATAGAGATCTCTGGAATCTGGAAAGAATTTTTACTTCTTTTTTTTGTTTGAAAGGGCCTTTATGTTCTATTCTATATCCAAAGACTCAATTCTTATACAAAAAGAAAAATAGGAATAAAATCGACGAATGAAAAAGGTTCATTAATAATTCACATCACAGATAGAGAATGAAAAAAAAGAAAGCATTGGCTTCCCTCCCTTATCTTGTGTCTATATTCTTTTTGCCCTGGTGGGTTTCTCTCTCATTTAATAAATTTATAGAAACTTGGGTTCTTAATTGGTGGAATACCGGACAATCCGAAATCCTTTTGAATGATATTCAAGAGAAAAATGTTATAGAAAAGTTTTTGGAATTAGAAGAACTTTTCTTGTTGGACGAGATGATAAAGGAATACTCGGAAACACATATACAAAGGCTTCGTATAGGAATGCACAAGGAAACGATACAATTGGTCAAAAGACACAATGAATCTCATTTTCATATCATCTTGGATTTCTCGACAAATCTAATATTTTTTGCTATTCTAAGTGGTTATTTTGTTCTGGGTAATGAAGAACTTTTCTTTCTGAATTCCTGGATTCAGGAATTTCTTTATAACTTAAGTGACACAATCAAAGCTTTTTCGATTCTTTTAGTTACTGATTTATGGATCGGATTTCACTCGACCCATGGTTGGGAACTAATGATTGGTTCAATCTACAACGATTTTGGATTGGCTGAGAATGATCAGATTCTATCTGGTCTTGTTTCCACTTTTCCAGTGATTCTAGATACAATTGTGAAATATTGGATCTTCCATTTTTTAAATCGTGTATCTCCTTCGCTTGTAGTAATTTATCATTCAATGAATGAATGAAGAATTCATTAGATTTCTTGATATCAATCAAATCAGAATTTTTCTTCGTGTATAAAAAAATCATTTGAAATTTTACTTATTCTTTATACTTCT